TAAACCTCCCATAAGACCCATATTCTGGCTTTTAGCTGGAGAATATCCAACAATAGTTTCCATTGAATGAATAATGGATCCGGATCCTAAAAATAATAATGCTTTGGAATAAGCATGAGTAATCAAATGAAATAAAGCGCTTCGATAAGACCCCATACCTAGAGCTAACATCATATAACCCAATTGGGACATTGTGGAATAGGCTAAACCTCTCTTAATGTCTTGTTGAGCAAGAGCTAAAGTAGCTCCTAATAATACTGTTATTATTCCTATAACCGAGATCAAATACATTATGTAAGGTATAACTCTGAAAAGAGGAAGAAGCCGAGCTACAAGAAAAATCCCCGCCGCTACCATAGTAGCAGCATGTATAAGAGCCGAAATAGGAGTAGGCCCCTCCATGGCATCAGGTAACCATATATGAAGGGGGAATTGGGCGGATTTAGCAACTGCACCGGCAAATAAGAGAACAGCGCATAACGTAATAAATAGAAAATTTACCTCATTATTATAAATCAAGTTAGTGAATATTTCGAATAAATCCCTAAATTCGAAACTCCCCGTTATCCAATAAAAACCTAAAATTCCTAATAATAAACCAAAATCCCCTACACGATTAGTTACAAACGCTTTTTGACAAGCATTTGCCGCAACAGGTCGTGTAAACCAAAATCCTATTAATAGATAGGAACACAGCCCAACCAATTCCCAAAAAATATAAATTTGTATCAAATTGGAACTAGTAACTAATCCCAACATGGAAGTACTGAAAAAACTCATATAAACAAAAAATCTCAAATATCCTTGATCATGAGCCATATAATTATCACTATAAATAAGAACCATAATTCCAACAGTAGTGATTAATATTGACATAATAGAAGTAAGTGGGTCGATCAAGTATCCGAAGTCTAAAGAAAAATCATTATTGATGATCCAAGACCATCCATATTGATAAAAAGAACTGCTATTGATTTGCTGAATAGACAGGGAGATTGAAAAAATCATGACTATGCTTAACAATAAAACACTCTGAAAAGCCCACATACGGCGAAAACTTTTTGTTGCCGTTGGAAAAAGAATAAGTCCCGCTCCTATTAACATAGGGACTGGAAGTGGAATGAAAGGTATGATCCACGCATATTCATATGTCTGTTCCATAAAAAAGTTTTGAATTCTTAATTAATTGTTTCCGATTCACCGGATCTTACCTCTTTTGAAAGGAGTCAATAAAAAGTAAAAATATGGACTAACTTAAACTAATTTTAAATTTTAATCAAATTTTCTATTCTTACTTATTCTGAGTCTTTGCTAAATACTTCAACTATTGAAATCACAAAGTTACAATTGGTCAAATGATATGAAAGGGATTAATTACTAATCTCCTTTGAAATAGGCCTATTTTTGATCCAAGTTTGACCAAAGATAGTGAATCGAACGGGGATTCAAGTTTTTCATTTCCTGAAGTAAAAACGCGGTTCTTATCTTTAAACCTTTCGAGGTATTTTATTGCATGTAAATGAAATGTGGAACCATAAATAAAAATCGAATATTTTTGGGATTCCTTATTTTATTTTTGATTTTTATTAAGTTCAATTTCTTAAGTTCAACTAATTTTCTTTCTTCATTTCTACGGAAAAGCCGATTATCAAATTCTATAGGTATAGATTTTATGAATCAAAAAGAATGGGAAATTGTGAAATAAAGATACCAGTCACTAGAGAATCTTTTCTTTTTTACGATTATGAATGTTTTATAGAATAGAAAGACTTGAAAAAACGCATATTGGCCTTCTGTTTTTATTTCCAGTATTCTGCAATTTTGACATATCTTTTACCTATCTCGATAATGTTTTATTTGAGGAGAACACTATTAGCTCGAAAATAAATATGTATTAAAAATAATTCGTTTTGAACAATAGATGTCTTTCACATCCAGCTATAACAATGAGTAATTTTTTAATTTATAAATGGCAGTTCCAAAAAAACGCACTTCGACATCAAAAAAGCGTATTCGTAAAAATATTTGGAAAGGGAAGGGGTATTGGATAGCATTAAAGGCTTTTTCGTTAGCGAAATCTCTTTCTACCGGGAATTCAAAAAGTTTTTTTGTACGCCAAACCCAAATAAATAAGTAATAAAACGTTAAAATAATTTGAATCAACTTGAAAAAAAAAATTCAATTATTATCTAATTGAATAATTTAACGATTTCCCCTTCCTATTTGATATTGATTAACTCACCAATCCATATGTAATGGAACTCTATTCGCTTTTCTGATTGATATAGTAAATAATTGATATATAAACTATATATAAAATAATAGAATTAGGAAATCCTCTATTTACTATATCAATCACTGAATAATAACTTTTTTGTTGACAAAAGAATAAAGATCATTTCTATTCCAAGGTGGGGAGTTTTATTTTCCCCATCGACCTATTTGCAGAATAAAATGAAAAAAAAAAAAAAAATTCTATATTTGCATCTCTATAGCTATAGAAGAACGTATATAAAAATCTTTAGTGAAAGTTAAAAACTCATTGAAATTTATTGATTCTATTTTGAAACCTTTTTGTTTTATCGACCTTTCTAACTTTTGATTTTCTCTGAATTATTATATAGTCCCCCATATATATCTTGCCCTTAACCCAATAGAGAAAATTGATTAATGAAATTTTGTATGGCTAATTGTGAATTTTGAGCGATACAAAATGGGTTCTTTTCTTTCTATTTTGTCGTCAAAATCCCTTTTTTGTTTTATTTTTGATTTCAAATTTAGATTTCAAAAAAAAAATAAGAAATTGCTGCTTAAACAATGAAAACCATTTTTTTTTTCACTCTATTCCTTATTCCTTAATTTGAGTATCGAACGGTTTAGTTACAAGAGTTGAATTCTGAATTCGAGGAAAGCATAAAATATAGGAAAGTCCCAGGTTAAATAAAAAAACTAAGACTCTAAACTCAAATCGAAAATAATGAACCTTCAACCTCAAATTCCTATTTGAACAACTTTTTATTGTTATTGATCCATTTGAATCATTACTAAACTAAAATAGCTTACTCAATCTCGACGATTGCTTATTCATAAGCTATTATGAGTTCAAGACAGGCCGCTATGGTGAAATTGGTAGACACGCTGCTCTTAGGAAGCAGTGCTAATGCATCTCGGTTCGAGTCCGAGTGGCGGCATACCATCTTCTAAAAAGGATAAATAGATCTTATAATGAATTCAATTCCCGATTTCCATTTTCGAATTATGTAATTAAGGGACTCTTATTTTTTAAGATTTTTTATGATATTTTCAACCTTAGAGCATATATTAACTCACATTTCCTTTTCGATCGTTTCAATTGTAATTACAATTCATTTGATAACCCTTTTAGTCGAGGAAATTGTAAAACTATACGATTCGTCAGAAAAGGGCATAATAGTGACTTTTTTCTGTATAACAGGATTATTAGTTACTCGGTGGATTTCTTCAGGACATTTCCCACTAAGCGATTTATATGAATCATTAATTTTCCTTTCATGGAGTTTCTCCCTTATTCATATAATTCCGTATTTCAAAAAAAATGTTTTCATTTTAAGTAAAATAACTGGACCAAGTGCTATTTTGACCCAAGGCTTTGCTACTTCAGGTATTTTAACTGAAATACACCAATCTGGAATATTAGTACCTGCTCTTCAATCGGAGTGGTTAATAATGCACGTAAGTATGATGATATTGGGCTATGCAGCCCTTTTATGTGGATCGTTATTATCAGTAGCACTTCTAGTGATTACATTTCGTAAAAACAGAAAGCTTTTTTATATTTATAAGAGCAATGGTTTTTTAAACGCGTCATTTTTCGTGGGTGAAAATGTTTTCGAAAATACTTCGTTTTTTTCTGCTAAAAATTATTACAGGTTCCAATTGATTCAACAATTGGATTATTGGAGTTATCGGGTTATTAGTTTAGGATTTACTTTTTTAACCATAGGAATCCTTTCGGGAGCGGTATGGGCTAATGAAGCGTGGGGGTCATATTGGAATTGGGACCCAAAAGAAACTTGGGCATTTATTACTTGGATCGTATTTGCAATTTATTTACATACTCGAACAAATAGAAATTTGCGGGGTGCAAATTCTGCAATTGTAGCGTCTATAGGCTTTCTTATAATTTGGATATGCTATTTTGGAGTCAATCTATTAGGAATAGGGTTACATAGTTATGGTTCTTTTCCATCAACATTTAATTGAATTCAAGACAAGTTATTACAAATACAAGAGCGGGTGACGCATTGTATGAACTAGCATGCGGGCCGTGTGAATCAAATATTGTATTGATGATTCACACGGTTTTCTATCATATGTAGTTCAATTTCATTGTTTTTACTTAATTCTTCTCTTAATTGATCTTAATTGAAGAAAAAAAGAAGACTTTTTTTCATTGTCCAAGAATGTTTTTAAAAACAAACATAGGTTTTTTTATTTCAGTCATCCAATTATTTCTAAAAAAAATTAGATAGAATAACTTCGACCTTGTCAACTGCTAATGAAAGAACGAAATCGGGGTATATACCAATACCTATGACGGGTAAAAAGATGGAGATCGAAAGAAATAACTCTCGCGGTCCAGAATCAAAAAAAGAATCCTTCGGAGCGTTAAATAGCTTGTATCCATAGAACATCTGGCGTGGCATAGATAATGAATAAATAGGAGTTAATATAATTCCAATTGCCATTACAAAAGTAATTAGTAGTTTTGGAATTAAAAGATATTTTTGGCCGGTAATTATTCCAAAAAATACTAGCAATTCGGCAACAAAACCACTCATACCTGGTAATGCAAGGGAAGCCATCGAAAAGCTACTAAACATCGTGAACATTTTTGGCATTGGAATAGCTATTCCGCCCATTTCGTCAAGATAAACAAGGCGGATTCTATCATAAGTCGTTCCCGCCAAGAAAAAAAGTGCAGCACCAATAAATCCATGAGAGATTATTTGTAAAAGGGCTCCATTAAGTCCCGTATCGGTTAGAGAACTAATTCCTATAATTATGAAACCCATATGAGAGACAGAGGAATAGGCTATTCTTTTTTTTAAATTCCGTTGGCCAAGAGATGTTGAAGCTGCATAGATTATTTGTATTGTACCTATTATCATCAACCAAGGAGAAAATATAGAATGGGCATGAGGTAATAATTCCATATTGATTCGAATTAATCCATACGCTCCCATTTTTAATAAGATTCCGGCTAGAAGCATACAAGTACTGTAATGTGCTTCTCCATGGGTATCTGGTAACCATGTGTGTAGGGGGATAATGGGCGATTTGACAGCAAAAGCAATAAAAAATCCAATATAGAAGATTATTTCTAAAATCACAGGATATGATTGATTAACTGATGTTTCAAAATTTAATGTTGGTTCATTAGAACCATATAAAGCAACACCCAAAACTCCCATTAAGAGAAAAATAGAACCCCCTGCCGTGTACAAAATAAATTTTGTAGCTGAGTACAGACGTTTCTTTCCTCCCCACATGGCTAGAAGTAGATAAACAGGAATTAATTCTAACTCCCACATGATGAAAAAAAGTAAAAGGTCCCGAGACGAAAATGATCCAATTTGACCACTGTACATTGCTAACATGAGAAAATGGAATAATCTAGAATCTCGAGTAACTGGCCAAGCCGCTAAAGTCGCTAAAGTCGTGATAAATCCTGTTAATAAAATGGGTCCTATAGAAAGTCCATCTATTCCTAATCTCCAATGGAAATCAAAAAAATCGACCCATTTATAATCCTCTACTAGTTGGATTAATGGATCATCCGATTGGAAATGATAACAAAACGCATAAGTTGTTAGAAGGAGTTCTAAAATACATATACATATGGTATACCACCGGATTACCCTATTTCCTTTATGGGGAAGAAAGAAAATTAAAGAACCCGCAAATATCGGAAAAACTACAATTATTGTTAACCAAGGAAAATAATTCGTAGTAAAGACAAGATACACTTAGACCAAAAAAACCCGTGCTCAAAATATTTTGATTTTCGAGCACAGGTTTGTCGGTAAAAAAATTAAATGGATTCAAGTAGAGTTTTCTCGAACGTATCAATAAGCTAGACCCATACTGCGAGTTGTTTCATGCCATAAATAAACTCGTACACTCAAGAAATCCGTTGGGCAGGCGGATTCACATCTCTTACAACCAACGCAGTCCTCTGTTCGTGGAGCAGAAGCAATTTGTTTAGCCTTACAACCGTCCCAAGGTATCATTTCTAATACATCCGTGGGGCAGGCTCGGACACATTGAGTACATCCTATACACGTATCATAAATCTTTACTGAATGTGACATTTGGTCTATACGTTTTTTAATGTTCTAAATTTTCGATCTAGTAAACTTAGAAACGAATTATATATTTATATACCAGATGAATCAATGAGTTATCAGAATTTTCTAATCAACCCCTTTCTGGATTGGTTTATGAGATATGAGAGAGGCCAAAATACTTTGATTTCTTATATTTTGCAAATAAGATCATACTTTACGTATTAAACATGCTAATTAAAATAGATTTCTCAATATTAGAATGGAAATGATTACTATTAATTATTCAACAAATTTGATTGGTTGATACGAGTTGATTTTCTATTACGATAAATTGATGAAACAATAGCCAGTCCAATGGCTGCTTCAGCGGCTGCAATAGCTATAACAAAAATTGAGAAAATGTCTCCTTTTAATTGACGATTATCAAAAAAATCAGAAAATGTTACAAAATTTATATTAACCGCATTCAATAGAAGTTCAAGACACATAAGGGCTCTAACCATATTTCGACTTGTGATCAATCCATAGATACCGATAGAAAATAAATAGGCACTCAAAACAAGTACATGCTCGAGAATCATTAAACAACTCCTTATCAATCTTGACTCCTTTCAATATGAACAACAATTCAACTAATTTAATAGACTAGTATATAACAAGTATGGAACAAAGAAATATATTGGTACTAGATTGACCTAAAGTCTTTCTATTTATCCAGCTAGAATTCAAATAGAATTGAAGGAAAATGAATGTGATAAGACAGAACAAAAATTTTTTTTAATTCCAAGTTTTAATAGAAATTTTTTATTGACGAGCTACAGCAATTGCACCTATTAAAGCAACTAAAAGGATTATTGAAATAAGTTCAAATGGGAGAAAAAAATCTGTTGATAAATGAATTCCAATTTGTTGACTATTACTTAGAAAATCTTGCTCTATAATCTGGTTTGATCTTGTAGTCCAAATAATCCCGTACCATGACGTATCTGAAATAATAGTAATTAGTGAAATAAAAAGACTTATACAAACCATCGAAGTAATTCCATCTCCTACGGTCCAAAGATGAAAATCCTTGTAATATTCGGAGCCATTCATGAACATCACAGCAAAAATGATTAAAACATTTATAGCTCCTACGTAAATAAGTAGCTGCGCAGCAGCTACAAAATAGGAGTTAGATAGAATATAGACTAACGATGTACAAACAAGAACCAATCCCAAGGAAAAGGCCGAATAAATTGGATTGGGAAGTAATACCACTCCTAGACCCCCTAATATAAGACCCGATCCTAGAAAGACTAAAAGAAAATCATGTATTGGTTCAGATAAATCCATTTTTTATAAAAAATCAAAAACGAAGAATTTCATGACTTTATTGACCTGACCAGGAAAAAGGCAGTTTTTCTATTTTTTATGATACTTTGAAATTGTTAATTGAATGAAATTCTAATGGGTATAAATTGAGGTGGATGCTTTTATTTTATTGGACCACTATCCATTCTTTACTCGTCGAAAGAGTAGTTTAAACCTATCTATTTTTGATATCATTTATCTACTTTGAAACCATTACTATTTTACTATTATCTATTATAATATATAATATGGAAATCGGTTTTGTTTTCAATCTAAATTAAGCTAGTAGTCTCATTAAGCAACCACTAGTTTGAATTGCCCAAGCAAAAATCTCATTGTTTTAGATCCGAACTAAGCCTTCGTAATTCGTAATTTTTTTGAATCGAATTAAGGGTTTATTCATTGTTTATTTGAGGTAAATTCAAAATTGTTCGAATTGTGTAATCATCAATTACTGACATTGGTAAGCGACCCAAAGCGATTTGATTATAATTCAATTCGTGACGATCATAAGTAGAAAGTTCATATTCTTCGGTCATTGATAAACAATTTGTTGGGCAATACTCAACACAATTACCACAAAATATACAGATTCCAAAATCAATACTGTAATTCAGCAATCGTTTCTTTCGAATATCAGTTTCCAACTTCCAATCAACAACGGGTAAATCTATAGGACATACACGCACACATACCTCACAAGCAATGCATTTATCAAATTCAAAGTGTATTCGGCCTCGGAAACGTTCCGATGTGATCAATTTTTCGTAGGGGTATTGAATAGTTACAGGTAAACGATTTGCGTGGGACAGGGTAATGATGAAACCTTGGCCGATGTATCTGGCGGCTCGTATTGTTTGTTGACCATAATTTAGGAATTCCGTTATCATAGGGAGCATATGTTGAATATCTATAAAAAAGATTTTATGCTTGTTTCTTTCTCTTGTTTGAGACAAGTCGTGAATCTAGGATATTGTGGTCTTTTACAGTGAAAGAAGTTGGAACGAGGTTGTTAATAATAGATTACCTAGAGAAATCGGTAAAAGAAATTTCCACCCAAGATTTAATAGTTGGTCCATTCTCAGCCTCGGTAAGGTCCATCTTGTTGCAATAGGAATGAACAAAAACAAATAAGTTTTGGCTAATGTGATAAAAATACCAATTAGTCTTCCAAAGACTTTACCCCTTTTATTTATGCCAAATAGCTCAGGAACTAATATGTACGGAATAGAAAGATTCCAACCTCCCAAGTAAAGAACTGTTACAAATAATGAAGAAACTAGTAGATTCAGATATGAAGCAATGTAAAATAAACCAAATTTGATACCTGAATATTCGGTTTGATACCCTGCTACTAATTCTTCTTCTGCTTCTGGTAAATCAAAAGGTAATCTTTCACACTCGGCGAGAGACGAAATTAGAAAAACGATAAACCCGATGGGTTGACGCCACAAATTCCACCCCCAAAAACCATATTTTGACTGCGCTTCCACTATATCAACTGTACTTGAACTATTAGATAATCATAGTCGATGATAACATCACTGTGCCCATCGCTATTACAGAACCGTACGTGAGATTTTCACCTCATACGGCTCCTCAGAGGTCACAAATAAATCTAAGGGCCCTTTCCTCTTCTTTATCTTGATATGTTTGTCAGATAGAGTCAAAATCTATCCTAAGGTCCCAAACAAAATCTATCCTAAGGTCCCAAATTAGACCAATGGAATTCTGTCTGCTATATTTAAAATTAATAAATAAGTGCTTCTGAATTTATCTCATCTTTTAAGAATTTTAATTTGGCTTTGTTGATTAATAACCTTATCATTAAATAAAATAAAAAAAATGTGCTTTATAGCAATATCACATATACATTTCAACCTGGAATTTTCAATTACGAAAAAAATTAGAGAGTTGATTAGTTCATGAATCATGACAAAAATTTGATCTCTCTAAATATAAATAGAAATCAAAATGAAATTATAGGAAAGAAAGAATAAGAACAAAAAAAGAAAAAGGAAGAAAAAAACAACGACATCTCTCCTTTTTTCTTTTGCAATTAGATTCTTTTCTTTCTATTTTGATTTATTTTATTTCATTCCTATTCTCCTTTCTCCGAAAAAGGGCCTTTAACCAAAGTAAAAGATTACTTCGTTCTTGATAGTTATTTACTTACTCAGTGGATAGGAACATACTCTGGATCAGAATCATGGGGAGTACTTCTTGATCATTTCTACGAACGTAAAGCCCCAATTTGAATTCCTTTTATGTACAGAAATATCCTCTTGGATAACTTACATAATCTCAATTATTAATCCTTTGTGTATCTTGGTCTTCCTAACCATCCACTTATTTTTTCTTTCAAAAAAACCTCCTGTTGTGGAAATCTATCTATGGTAATAGACAAGAAAAACTCCATACAGTTGATCTTTTGAACCCGCTTCAAGTTATCATGACAATTCACGAATCTTGGGGTAAACAATCTCTATTGCTTATGTTTACTTTTTTCACCATTTGGTTTTTGTACATAGGAAATGAGACTCAACTTTTTACTGCAAATTTAGAAGCCGTTTTCTTTCACTCATATAACTATCTGGTTTAGTTCATCAACTTAAATGCTGAAGAAAAATATATATAGTCAATCAAATCTTTTTATCCTTGTTTCTAGAAAGAAAAGAATTTTGAGACATTTTCGGGCTCACCGAATCACACGTAGAGATATTGATAACACACATAGAGCTAATGGTATTTCATAACTAATTGATTGAGCAGCTGCCCGTAGACCACCCAAAAAGGAATATTTATTATTTGATCCATACCCCGACATAAGAAGTCCAACGGGAGCAATACTTGAAATGGCAATCCAGAAAAAAACACCAATACTAAGATCGGCTAGAACAAGGTGATCACCAAAAGGAATTACTGAATAACTTAGAAAGATAGATATTACTGCTATGGATGGTCCGATACTGAATAAACGAGTATCTCCTGTAGATGGAATAAGGTTCTCTTTCAAAAGTAGTTTTGTCCCATCTGCTAGAGCTTGAAGAATTCCTAAAGGTCCGGCATATTCAGGTCCGATACGTTGTTGTATTCCTGCAGATATTTCTCTTTCTAACCAAACAATTACTAGTACACCTATTGTGATTCCTAATACAAGAGTCAAAATAGGTACAAGAATCCATATGATCCCATAGACTTCTTTTAAGGATTCCAATTTGGAAAAAGAATTGATAGTCTCCATTTCTGTTGTATCAATTATCATTTCAACGATCAACTTCTCCCATAATGATATCTATGCTACCTAGTATTGTCATAATATCAGCCAATTTCATTCTTTTAACTAACTGAGGAAGAATTTGCAAATTGATAAAACCTGGTGGGCGAATTTTCCATCTCCAAGGAAAAACGCTCTGATCTCCTATCAGAAAAATTCCCAATTCTCCTTTTGGGGCTTCAACTCTCACATAAAGTTCTTGTTTCGACAATTCAAAAGTTGGAGAAGGTTTTTTACTAATAAACCGATATTCAAAATCATTCCATTCAGGATCTTTTAATCTGTCAAAACGTCGGATTTCTAAATTTTCGTAAGGCCCTCCTGGAATTCCTTCCAGAGCCTGTTGAATAATCTTTATGGATTCTGTCATTTCACTGATTCGTACTAAATAACGAGCTAATGAATCCCCTTCTCGTTGCCATTGAACCTGCCAATCAAATTCGTCGTAAGACTCATAATGATCAACTTTACGAAGATCCCATTCTATTCCGGAAGCTCGTAGCATTGGTCCCGATAAACCCCAATTTACTGCCTCGTCTCTTCCAATAATTCCTACGCCTTCAACTCGTTCTAAAAAAATGGGATTCCGGGTAATAAGTTTTTGATACTCAGCAACCCCTGTTAAAAAATAATCACAAAAATCCAAACATTTATCTATCCAGCCATAGGGTAGATCAGCAGCCACTCCTCCAATACGAAAATAATTATGCATCATTCGCATACCAGTGGCCGCTTCGAATAGGTCATATATCAATTCTCTTTCTCGAAAAATATAGAAGAAAGGGGTCTGCGCACCAATATCCGCCATAAAAGGACCGAGCCATAATAAATGAGAAGCTATCCGACTCAACTCCAACATAATGACTCTGATATAGCTAGCCCTTTTAGGTACTTGAATATTGCCTAATTGTTCGGGTCCATTTATGGTTATTGCTTCTGTGAACATAGTAGCTAAATAATCCCACCGTGTTACATAAGGCAAATATTGTATAATTGTTCGGTTTTCTGCAATTTTCTCCATCCCTCTATGTAAATAACCCAATATTGGTTCGCAGTCGACAACATCTTCACCATCTAGAGTAACGATGAGTCGAAGAACACCGTGCATTGATGGGTGCTGAGGCCCCATATTGACTATCATGAGGTCTTTTCTTGTAGTTGGTGCAGTCATAAGTTTTTTAACGATTCATTCTTCCATGAATTACTGAAAGTGAAAAGAAGTTCATCAAAATTTAATCGAAACATATAAGTGAAAATGCAATAACTCTTCAAATTAATTTAATAAAATTAACGAGTTTTTGTCTCTCGAATGGCCAATTTATTAATTAATTCTTTATAACGTACTCTATTTTTTTTTGCCAAATAAGCTAGCAGTCGTTGACGTTTTCCCAAAATTTTCTTCAAACCTCTCTGAGATAAATAGTCTTTTTTGTGCAATTCTAAATGTGAAGTAAGTCTCTGTATCTTATTGGTGAAATTGAATACTTGAAATTCAACAGATCCTTTCTTTTCTTCTTGAGAAGTAACTGAAATGACATAATTTTTTACCATAAATGAATTTCCCCTTTCTTTATTTTACAGATATGGATTTTTTCGAATTTTATTGATCAGTAATAATAATGCCAGTAATTTGAACGTGGTATATAGACTTAATTTCTTTATGAACCTCTAATTTTATCAATTCCAATAAATTAATCAAATTAAAAAATTGATTCAGATAGGAATCCAAAAAGGTGATAGGTACGTTTTTTTCATTCACAAAAGCGAATAATTGAAACCTAAAATCCTAAAATGAAAAATATTCTGTTGATTCATTTTTAGGTCTAATCGATACCTTATTTTATTGATTTAGTATCGTCTACTCGAATTAGATTCGAATGAGATGTAAAACAAGGCATGTGTGCTTTTGTTTGCTTTCATATACTCTATACGAGACAGGGTATATAGTACTATCAATTAATTTTCAATCGTGGATACATATGTATTCTTAAGATATTGAAACGGCTACCATTATTGGTATCAAACCAATAACGATTCATACAAGCTAAATCCTCTAATCGATAATTAGGCCAAAGAAAGAACTTCAATTTAATTAATTCATTTTTCTCTTTATAAAAGGGTTTCCTTTCAGCCAAAAATTGACTCCAGTTTTTTACATTGGTTTCATTGCAAAATACTGAATTTCTATCGACACCATCCCAATTCAAAGAATTAAAAAAACTTCGAATTCTCAATTCTCTACGACGTCTAGACCATAAAATATTTTCAGGAACAAGCAAATCAAAATGATTTTGTTCTGTATTTATTCTTTGAGTTTGAGGTTGCAGAATGAATTCGTCAAAATTCTTTTTAGCAACATATCTTTGTTCTCGGTATCTTTCATTAGTTTGGTGTTTACTTTTATGAACCAACGAAATACCTATGGTTTGATACATAAGAAATTCTCCATTATTTTTTACAGAGAACCGAATGGGTTCGATAATCAATACCCCCTTCTTTAGTAAGTCTGTAAGAGGTAAATTTGCCTGAATCAGCATTGTATCCAAACACATTTCTCTCCGTTGAATTGACGATATAGTAATTTTGGTTGGATTTGTCAGTCGAAGCAGGAGACAATATACCTTGATATTTTCGAGCAGACTTTGATTCAAAGCATCCTTCCATTTCAATTGAAAAAGCAAATAACGTTGCAAGAACAAATCTAGTTCTGCTTCCGTGTTGCTTTTGTATTGTTTTTTAGTTTTACCCTTTTTTGTGTCTGATTCCACGTAATCTTTTTCAAGATCGTTTTGATGTTTTGAGAAAACAGGGCCCCGATTTTCTTTGTTTTCTATACTCGATCCATGCTCTCTTTGACTTGCGGGTTCTTTTGCTTCTTGAATTCTATTCTTTTTTTTTTTATTTGATGGTATAAAAAAGTTTTGTTTTTGGTTTTGACTAACCTTTTCATTTGTATTCAAATTTAAAAGAAGGAATTTGCTTGGTATAATCCACGGTTTTATTTTATAGACATTAGAAAGTAGTAAAAATTCTGGGAAGAACCAAAATTCCAGATTCAATATGGGACGATTAAATATTTTTTCATTCATTCCCATCCAATCAAAAAAGACTTTTTTCGAATTTTTTTGAGTTTTTTCTGGATTTTGATGAGTTGTAAGATAAAAAACCCCCCTTTTCTCAATTATTTGATAATTATCAATTATTTGATAATTATTAATACCAATTTGAGTATTTGGATTACTGTTGGTATCGATCTTAACCCAGGCCTCAATATCTCCTTTTTGTCTAAGAGAAAAATGGAGAATTTTCCAATCAAAATATTTTCTATCGCGATTTCTTTCTATATCTAGAATATTGCCTTTTCTTAGATAATTATTGATATGCAGATTGCCGGACATATCAACAAAGTTGTGTTTGGACGGGTTGAAATTATATGAAATTTCGAAGTTCTTTTTGACTTGAAAGGGTAATCTAGAAATAAATGAGTCATTTTTATTTTCATAATTAATCGATTTAGATGCTAAAAGATCATATCTATAACATTTTTTAAAATTATCTTTTTCGTTTGATAATGAATAGAGTTTCAAATCATTTTCTTTTTTGTAATGACTTAATTGGTCTTTTTCATATGAATTCCATTTGTTTAAGTTTCTATTTTTATTTTGAGTCATACAACTTTGATTAACTTTAGTTCGCCATTTTTTTGGCATTAATCTAGACCATCTAATCTGAGATAAATCGTATTGATAATGCCGTCTTAACCAGTTTTTCCATTGATTGATTCTATAACTCTGAAGTTTCTTATGTTTTAATTCTGAATGAAATATTCCTAGTGTTCTAAAATAGTCCTTTATTTTAGTCGTAAGGAAACAAGACATTGTGTTATATTGAAGAACAGATCTAAATTTAGACAAATTAATAACTTGGGTTTGTGATAATTTGTAAAATACATATGCTTGTGACAAGTAGGATAAATCACAAAAAATATGTAAATTTTGCTTACTAATATTATAAACTGACTTTTTTATAGTCGAAATAAAG